AGTTTTTTTGAAAAAAAAAAGAGAATAGATCTTCCATTTTTCTACCACATATTTTGAAACCAAGAAATCGTATTTTTTTTCATTAAAAAAATACTTTCCTAATTCAAATTAGATGTTGTGGGAGACCCTAATGGGGTTAGGGTCTTTCCCTGGAATGAATAAAGGATTTAAAATGAGGAAATACGGGTAAACCAGAGTTTTGGCGACTATCCAATAATTTTAGTGTCCGAATCTAAGGTTCAGACTATCTGATTTTTGCAGTTGTTAACAATTTTTCGCGAAAAATCATGCATTCATTTTCTAGGATATTTTTATTAAAGATTTCATCGAAAACTTACAGCAGCTTGCCAAACAAAAGCTAAGAGCAAAAAAAACAAAGGGATGACTGGCATAATATCTACGATTGGATTCAAAAAAGCATAGGCTTCAGGCAATTTGCCGAAGAAGAAAAAAGGACTCAAATAAAGGGCAGAATTAATACAGATCAAACTTGCGGTATTAAGCATAGCAGACATTTTGTTCTTGGAGATAATTGCAATTTGATTGAGTTTTTGAGATACGGAAAAAGGAAGAAAGTCGGTAAGGTATACAAAAAATCCTTAAATCCTTCTTTCTTTTTTTTGAAATCCACCCAATCAAAAATCCTCCAATTCTCAAAGGAGAATAGAAGGAATCATACTTTCATACAATATCTTAATTGAATTCTATGTAATGATCAATAAATTCAATTATATTCTATTATAGATAGATAATATCTATAATCTATAATAATATGTATCAAAATCCTAATACCAGTATATTCTATAGATATATAGATCTTTGGACTGGAGTTGACAAAAAATCAATAACAAGACTATTGTTTTTTAGTGTGAATTTAAAATGGAAATGGGGCGTGGCCAAGTGGTAAGGCAACGGGTTTTGGTCCCGCTATTCGGAGGTTCGAATCCTTCCGTCCCAGAGCATATCCATTTTTTCGGTATTTCGTGTTTAGTTCAAATGCAGAGTTGGAAATCGATGAAATGATTGAGGCGGGGGTGGTTTATCTTATCCCCTATTTTTTTGCACTTTATGAAAAGATTAGTATTGAAAATATGTTAACCAAAATCCATTTAAAATGAAGAAATGTTTAGCTTATCTATAGGGTTATGGTTATATGGTACGTGTCGTTTTAGTTCAATCACAAGAATGGAATTTCTAGGATTCAAAAAGTAGAAAAGGTGGAATCTATTCTATATCAATCACTTGAAGATGAAGATTCAAAACGTTATTTGTTTATATTTATAGATTTCTACTCCTTTCTATTCTATTTTATCTAAAAATAAATTTAGGTATGTTAAAGTTGCTGTCATGCTAAGACTTTTTCAGAAAAATAATTCCACTACCCATATTACACATATCTCCTATATAGAAGTTACACATACATAGAAAATCTAAGATCTAGAGTACGACGGCTATGTACAACTCAACCAATGACTATTCATGATTCCACGATTGAATCAATTCAGTTCCAAATAAGAGGAATGTTATGGTAAAACTTCGTTTGAAACGATGTGGTAGAAAGCAACGTGTGACTTGAAGGACATGATCCTTTGTGGATTTTTTCATCCACCATTTTCCATTTATCTAGTAATAAATGATGAAGGTGCTCTTGTCTCGACATTGTTTTTACATAAGAACCCTTCCTTTTGGGGGAGTTGTTAATAGTTCACGATGGAGCTCGAGTAGAAAAGGATTCAGTTCTTTTTCGGGGTCAAGAATCTAGGGTTAATGCCAATCAATCCGAACAACTTCGTAAATATATCTTCTTCCATATAATATATCCAAATCTGAAGGATCCAATTCAAACAAGTTTGCAATTCAAAAAAAAACTTGTTGCGATTGATCAAACTTTTTGGATTCAAAGTGTATCACGGGGAATCAACTGTCCGTATGATTCTTTAATCAACAAGGGGTATGTTGCTGCCATTTTGAAAGCATTAAGAAAAGAAGCACCGAAGTCATGTCTAAACCCAATGATTTAAAATCAAAAAATAAGGATCCAAAAACAAGGAAATGCCGTTTGAATTGTCTCGCTAGTCTCAAGAATTGGATCAAACTCAAGAATCTAAATCGAATTTTAAACGAGACAAAGAAAGCGGGGTAAAGACCGCTCAATAAATGAAATTGACTAAAGATTTTCTTTGAAAATTATCTAACTTGAGTTATGAGTACGAATGGTTTCTTTTTTATTTTCTTCCTGCAAATAAAAAAGACTGAAATCATAGTATAGTCTATGTTCTAGGTTCTTTTGTCATTGATTTATTAGAATATTCGAATTGTATATATACATAGACAAAACTTTGAATTCAATCATTTTTTCTCGAGCCGTACGAAGAGAAAACTTCTTATACGGTTCTAGGGGGGGTCCTGTTCATCTATATCTATCCCAATGAGCCGTCTATCGAATTGTTGCAATTGATGTTCGATCTCGCAGAGAAGGAAAAGACCTTAGAACACTGGGGTTTTATGATCCAATAAAGAACCAAACTTATTTAAATGTTCCTGCTATTCTATATTTCCTCGAAATAGGGGCTCAACCCACAGTAACTGTTCATAATCTTTTAAAGAAAGCGGAAGTTTTTAAGGAACTTCCGTCTAATCAAACGAAATTAAATTAAAGTAATACCAAGGGGGGTACCAACTTGTATAGAATTTTCTATAGTTTTTCTATACTTGTTTTTTTGACCCCCCTTATTTCTGTTCTATTCGTATCTATTTCTCATTGCTTCCATCGAATCTGACGGTCTAGAACGAAAAAACTTGATACGATAAATAAAAAATCGGGACATTTCCTTCAATTGTGCGGTTTTCATTAGAACTCCACTAACCGAAAGAAATCTACTTTACTTATTCCACTTAGATTGATGAAATCCATCTATCATGCAACGATTTTTTCTTCCTTTTAGATTTTTTATTGTATCTATCTATACAATATGTAGATTAGATATGTAGTGCTAATAGAGGTTGAATATTATTGGATTGTTAATTTTATTTCAAATAAAATGCAATTTCTTTTTCTTTATTCCAGTTTATTCTTTTTTCACCATTTTTTTTATATTGACAACAGTGTATCGAACAAATATAATTCATCTTGATAAGTGAGAAGGGGTCCATTTATTTCCGTCCCATAGTTTTTTTACCAAATTCAAATGATCTGTTTTTTTTTTATTTGTTGAATGATTTGATTAGTTCATCTCCTTTCTCTTTGTTTCAATTCAACTTGATTGATTTTTTATTTTTATAGTGTATCTATAACATCCCTGAGTTGAAAACTACATTTTTTTTTCATTTCGCTTTTATTCGGGTTGCTAACTCAACGGTAGAGTACTCGGCTTTTAAGTGCGGCTAGAATCTTTTACACATATAGATGAAGCGAGGAATTCGTCCATACCATTGGAAAAGTTTGGAAGACCGCGACTGATCCTGAAAGGGAATGGATGGAAAAAATAGCATGTCGTATCAATGGAAAGTTCCAAGCGTATTTCATTTTTATAGGATCGGTAGAAAACCCTGTTGAAATTCTTGGAATGGAACAAAAGAAAGTTGGGTCGAATGAATAAATGGATATGGCCCCAGGGCTTCAATTTTTTATTAGAAAGAAAAAGCAACCAGCTTTTGTTCTTAATTGGAATAATTTCCCGATCTAATTAGACGTTAAAAGTAGATTAGTGCCTGATACGGGAAGAGCTTCTTCTCCCACGAGTGGATTCTATCTTTTTTTACTGAATCCTGACTATTGGCATTCTATATTATGGAATGGAGGTGTGTAAAAGAAGCAGTATATTGATAACGAATTTTTTCCGAAATCAAAAGAGCGATTAGGTTTAAAAAATAAAAGATTTCTAACCATCTTCTTATCCTATAACATAGACTAAATGAAATGGAAAAAAGAAAGGGCAGAGAATCTGTTGATAAGTTCGAGGTATTTTTTCTTAGTAGAAAAGAATACCCCGTTTTGACTGTATCGTACTATGTAGCATTTGATAACCCCCTAAACTACCTTTGATTCCAATCGAATTTCAAATGGAGGAAATCCAAAGAGATTTACAGTTAGAGAGATCTCGACAACAGGACTTTCTATATCCACTTATTTTTCAGGAGTATATTTATGCATTTGCTCATGATCGTAGTTTGAGTCGATCCTTTTTGTCAGAAAATCGGGATTCTGAGAATAAATCCAGTTTACTGATTGTGAAACGGTTAATTACTCGAATGTATAAACAGAACCACTTTCTGATTTCTACGAATGATTTGAAGAAAAATCCATTTTGGGGCCGCAACAAGGATTTGTATTCTCAAATCCTATCAGAGGGGTTTTCATTTATTGCGGAAATTCCATTTTCTCTACGATTAATATCTTCTCTAGAAGGGAAAAGGCAAAAGATAGTCAAATCTCAGAATTTACGATCCATTCATTCAATATTTCCCTTTTTAGAAGACAATTTTTCACATTTCGATTTTGTGTTAGATATCCTAATCCCCTACCCTGTCCATGTAGAAATCTTGGTGCAAACCCTTCGCTATTGGGTAAAAGATGCCCCTTCTTTGCATTTCTTACGATTCTTTCTTAACGAGTATTGGAGTCTTAGTACTCTAAAGAAAGCCGGTTTAAAACGAAATCAAAGATTCTTTTTATTCTTATATAATTCTTATGTATGTGAATACGAATCCATTTTCGTATTTTTACGTAACCAATCTTCTCATTTACAATCAACATCTTTTGGAGTTCTTCTTGAACGAATCTATTTCTATGGAAAAATAGAATGTCTGGGGAGCGTCCTTCTTAAGGTTATGGATTGTCAGGTGAACCTTTGGTTGGTCCAAGAACCTTGCATGCATTATGTTAGATATCAAAGAAAATGCATTCTGGCTTCAAAAGGGACGTCTCTTTTTATGAATAAATGGAAATGTTATCTTGTCACTTTTTGGCAATGGCATTTTTCCCTCTGGTTTCATCCACG